GTCCCTGTAGCTTAAACCAAAGCATGACACTGAAGCTGCCAAGATGGATCTTTTTTCCCAAGGACAAAAGACTTAGTCCTAACCTTACCGTTAATTCTCGCTCAACATATACATGCAAGTATCCGCACCCCAGTGCAAACGCCCTAAAACCCCTTACTAAGGCTCTAGGAGCAGGTATCAGGCACACTTCTGTGGCCCAAGACGCCACGCCCCGCCACACCCCCACGGGTACTCAGCAGTAATTAACATTAAGCAATAGGCGTAAGCCTGACTTAGCTAGAGCGATCAGGGTTGGTAAATCTTGTGCCAGCCACCGCGGTCATACAAGAAACCCAAATTAACCGTACGCGGCGTAAAGAGTGGCCTCAGACTATTAAAGCAGATTAAGACTAAACTCCAACCTAAGCCGTCACAAGCCCAAGGTCCCCGAAGCCCAACCTAAAAACGATCTTAACACCAACGACCCATCCCACCCCACGAAAGCCAGGGCACAAACTGGGATTAGATACCCCACTATGCCTGGCCCTAAATCTTGATGTTTCCCAAACACAAACATCCGCCCGAGAACTACGAGCACAAACGCTTAAAACTCTAAGGACTTGGCGGTGCCCTAAACCCACCTAGAGGAGCCTGTTCTATAATCGATAACCCACGATCCACCCGACCACTTCTTGCCAAAACAGCCTACATACCGCCGTCTCCAGCCCACCTCTGTGAGAGTACAACAGTGAGCCCAACAGCCCTCACCCCGCTAATAAGACAGGTCAAGGTATAGCCCACGAAGTGGAAGAAATGGGCTACATTTTCTAAAATAGAACACCCAACGAAAGGGGGCCTGAAACCTGCCCCAAGAAGGCGGATTTAGCAGTAAAGCGGGATAATCAAGCCCCCTTTAAGCCGGTCCTAGGGCACGTACATACCGCCCGTCACCCTCCTCACAAGCCCCACAAACCCGCTAACTAATACAACCAACAGCCAAAGAAGAGGTAAGTCGTAACAAGGTAAGTGTACCGGAAGGTGCACTTAGCATATCAAGACGTAGCTACAACCCAAAGCATTCAGCTTACACCTGAAAGATATCTGTCACCTATCAGATCGTCTTGATAAGCCTACCCTAGCTCCACCAACCACAATCAAGAACCCACCACCACACCCAACCAAAACATTCTCATCCAACCTAGTATAGGCGATAGAAAAGTGCAACTCGGACGCCATAGAAAAAGTACCGCAAGGGAAAGATGAAATAACAATGAAAACCAAGCACCACATAGCAAAGATAAACCCTTGTACCTCTTGCATCATGATTTAGCAAGAACAACCAGACAAAGCGAGCTTAAGCCTGCCACCCCGAAACCCAAGCGAGCTACTAACAAGCAGCTGCCCCGAGCCAACCCGTCTCTGTTGCAAAAGAGTGGGACGACTTATTAGTAGAGGTGAAAAGCCAACCGAGCTGAGTGATAGCTGGTTACCTGCAAAACGAATTTGAGTTCTACCTCAGCCCCTTCCCCAAGACAAACCAATCAAGTCCCCATGCAATGGGCTAAGAGCTATTTAAAGGGGGTACAGCCCCTTTAAAAAAGGATACAACCTCCACCAGCGGATAACCCCACCCCAACCTAACCCCCGTGGGCCTTAAAGCAGCCACCCTTAAAGAACGCGTCAAAGCTCTACAAACTAAAAAATCCAAAAACAACGTAAATCCCTGAACCCATAGCAGGTCAACCTACAACAGTAGATGAATTAATGCTAGAACGAGTAACCAGGACACCAAGTCCCCTAAAGCGCCAACCTAAACACCATTAACAGCACAGCCCCAATACCAAACCCCCGACTAAACATTGAGCACACCCTGTCAGACCAACCCAGGAGCGCACACTAGGATGATTAAAATCTGCAGAAGGAACTCGGCAAACCTAAGACCCGACTGTTTACCAAAAACATAGCCTTCAGCCGAACAAGTATTGAAGGTGATGCCTGCCCAGTGACACACGTTTAACGGCCGCGGTATCCTAACCGTGCAAAGGTAGCGCAATCAATTGTCCCATAAATCGAGACCTGTATGAACGGCTAAACGAGGCCTTAGCTGTCTCCTGCAGATAATCAGTGAAATTGATCCCTCTGTACAAAAGCAGAGATGAACACATAAGACGAGAAGACCCTGTGGAACTTCAAAATCAATAGCCACCACACCCAACCTACAAACCCACCAGGCTCACTACCCAAAAACACTGGCTAACATTTTTAGGTTGGGGCGACCTTGGAGAAAAACAAACCCTCCAAAAATAGGGCCAACCCCCTAACTAAGAGCAACCCCTCAACGTGCCAACAGCACCCAGACCCAGTAAAACTGACCAATGAACCAAGCTACCCCAGGGATAACAGCGCAATCTCCCCCAAGAGCCCCTATCGACGAGGAGGTTTACGACCTCGATGTTGGATCAGGACATCCTAGTGGTGCAGCCGCTACTAAGGGTTCGTTTGTTCAACGATTAACAGTCCTACGTGATCTGAGTTCAGACCGGAGTAATCCAGGTCGGTTTCTATCTATGATTAGCCTTTCCCAGTACGAAAGGACCGGAAAGATAGGGCCAATGCCCCAAGTACGCCCTCTCCCTAAGCGATGTACTCAACTAAATCACTAAAGGACCACACATTACCCCAACGAAAAAGGCTGCTAGTGTAGCAGAGCCCGGCAAATGCAAAAGACTTAAACCCTTTACCCCAGAGGTTCAAATCCTCTCTCTAGCTCCCGCCATGGTCTGACCAAACATCCCCCTAAATTACCCCATTACAACACTAACCTACATAATCCCCATTCTAATCGCTGTAGCCTTCCTAACACTAACCGAACGAAAAATCTTAAGCTACATACAATCCCGAAAAGGACCAAACATCGTTGGCCCCTTCGGATTATTACAGCCCGTTGCCGACGGTGTCAAATTATTCATCAAAGAACCCATCCGCCCCTCCACATCCTCACCACTCCTGTTCATCACAACCCCAATACTAGCCTTCCTCCTCGCACTAACAATCTGAACTCCCCTGCCCCTTCCACTCCCCCTTGTAGATCTGAATCTGGGTCTCCTCTTCCTCCTAGCAATATCCAGCCTAGCGGTCTATTCAATCTTATGATCAGGTTGGGCGTCAAATTCTAAATATGCCTTAATCGGTGCACTACGAGCAGTGTCACAAACTATCTCCTACGAGGTGACCCTAGCCATCATCCTCCTATCCATAATCATACTAATCGGAAACTACACCATAACCACCCTCACCACCTCACAAGAGCCCCTATACCTTATATTCTCCTCCTGGCCCCTCGCAATAATATGATACATCTCAACACTAGCCGAAACAAACCGCTCTCCATTCGACCTTACAGAAGGAGAATCAGAACTCGTCTCAGGTTTCAACGTAGAATACTCTGCAGGACCATTCACCCTGTTCTTCCTAGCCGAATACGCGAACATCATATTAATAAACACGCTAACCGCCCTCCTATTCCTAAACCCGAGCACACTTAACCCACCCCCAGAGCTCTTCCCCCTAATCCTAGCTACAAAAACCCTCCTCCTCTCCTCAAGTTTCTTATGAGTACGAGCCTCCTACCCACGGTTCCGATACGATCAACTCATGCACCTCCTCTGAAAAAATTTCCTTCCATTAACACTATCCCTCCACCTCTGACACACTAGCATACCCATCTCTTACGCGGGCCTACCTCCTTACCTAAGGAAATGTGCCCGAACGTCAAGGGTCACTATGATAAAGTGAACATAGAGGTATACCAACCCTCTCATTTCCTAACAAATTTAGAAAAGCAGGAATCGAACCTACATAGAAGGGATCAAAGCCCTCCATACTTCCTCTATATTATTTCCTAGTAAGGTCAGCTAATAAAGCTATCGGGCCCATACCCCGAAAATGATGGTTTAACCCCTTCCCTCACTAATAACCCCCACTGCAAAACTAATCTTAACCCTAAGTATCCTACTAGGAACAACAATCACAATCACAAGTAACCACTGAACCACAGCTTGGGCAGGACTAGAAATCAACACCCTATCAATCATCCCTATAATCTCAAAATCCCACCACCCACGGGCTATCGAAGCTGCAACCAAATACTTCCTAGTACAAGCAGCCGCTTCCACACTAATACTCTTCTCAAGTACAATTAACGCATGACACACAGGACAGTGAGACATCGCCCAACTCACCTACCCTCCAGCATGCCTTCTACTAACCACCGCAATTGCTACCAAACTAGGTCTAGCCCCACTCCACTTTTGATTTCCAGAAGTACTACAAGGATCATCCCTTACTACAGCCCTACTCCTCTCAACAATCATAAAACTCCCACCAACCACGCTCCTACTCATCACATCCCATTCACTAAACCCCACCCTACTCACCACCATGTCCATCATATCCATCACCCTAGGGGGCTGAATAGGACTAAACCAAACACAAACCCGAAAAATTATAGCCTTCTCATCCATCTCTCATCTAGGATGAATAATAATCATCATCGCCTACAACCCCAAACTAACCCTACTAACCTTCTATACCTATATCCTAATAACCGCCTCCATCTTCCTTACCATAAACACAACCAATATCTCAAAACTATCGACACTAATAACCTCATGAACCAAAACCCCCATATTAAACACAACCCTCATACTAACACTGCTATCACTAGCAGGCCTCCCCCCACTAACAGGCTTCCTACCCAAATGACTCATCATCCAAGAACTCATCAAGCAAGAAATAACCACAACAACCATAATCATCTCCATAGCATCACTCCTAGGGCTATTCTTCTACCTACGCTTGGCATACTGCTCCACCATCACACTTCCCCCCAACCCCTCAAGCAAAATAAAACAGTGGTCCACCAAAAATCCAACCAACACCCCAATCTCTGTACTCACCTCCCTATCCATCTCACTCCTCCCACTCTCCCCTATAATCTTCACCATCACTTAAGAAACTTAGGATAATATAAACCAAAGGCCTTCAAAGCCTCAAACAAGAGTTAAAACCTCTTAGTTTCTGCTAAGATCCGTAGGACGCTAACCTACATCTCCTGAATGCAACCCAGACACTTTCATTAAGCTAGGACCTTTCTAGGCAGGTGGGTTTTGACCCCACAACACTCCTAGTTAACAGCTAGGCGTCCAAACCAACAGACCTCTGCCTAAAAGACTCTGATGTGCTCTAAACACATATCAATGAGCTTGCAACTCAACATGAACTTCACTACAGAGCCGATAAGAAGAGGAATTAAACCCCTGTAAAAAGGACTACAGCCTAACGCTTGGACACTCAGCCATCTTACCAACTTACCTGTGACCACAACCCGATGACTATTCTCAACCAACCACAAAGACATTGGCACACTTTACCTAATTTTCGGCGCATGAGCTGGCATAATTGGTACCGCCCTAAGTTTACTCATTCGCGCAGAGCTCGGCCAACCAGGAACCCTCCTTGGAGACGACCAAATCTACAACGTAATCGTCACGGCCCATGCCTTCGTAATAATCTTCTTCATAGTAATACCAATCATAATCGGAGGGTTCGGAAACTGACTAGTCCCCCTCATAATTGGCGCCCCCGACATAGCATTCCCACGCATAAACAACATAAGCTTCTGATTACTTCCCCCATCCTTCCTCCTTCTATTAGCCTCCTCCACAGTAGAAGCAGGAGCGGGCACAGGATGAACAGTCTACCCCCCCCTAGCCGGCAACCTAGCTCACGCCGGAGCCTCAGTAGACCTAGCTATTTTCTCCCTCCACCTAGCTGGTGTATCCTCCATCCTAGGGGCAATCAACTTCATCACTACAGCCATCAACATAAAACCACCCGCCCTATCACAATACCAAACCCCCTTATTCGTATGATCCGTCCTAATCACAGCCGTACTGCTACTACTAGCACTACCAGTCCTAGCTGCTGGAATTACCATACTCCTCACAGATCGTAACCTAAACACAACATTCTTCGACCCAGCTGGGGGAGGAGACCCAATCCTATACCAACACCTATTCTGATTCTTCGGACACCCAGAAGTATACATCCTTATCCTACCGGGATTTGGAATTATCTCACATGTAGTAGCCTACCACGCAGGTAAAAAAGAACCGTTTGGCTACATAGGCATGGTGTGGGCCATACTGTCAATTGGATTCCTAGGGTTCATCGTATGGGCCCACCACATATTCACAGTAGGAATAGACGTAGACACCCGAGCATACTTCACGTCCGCCACAATAATCATCGCCATTCCCACTGGAATCAAAGTCTTCAGCTGACTCGCCACACTACACGGAGGGACCATCAAATGAGACCCCCCCATACTATGAGCTCTTGGGTTTATCTTCCTATTTACCGTTGGGGGTCTCACAGGGATCGTCCTAGCAAACTCTTCATTAGACATTGCCCTACACGACACATACTATGTAGTAGCACATTTCCACTATGTCCTATCAATAGGTGCCGTCTTTGCCATTCTAGCTGGACTCACCCACTGATTCCCCCTATTCACCGGATATACCCTAAACCAGTCTTGAGCCAAGGCCCACTTCGGGGTCATATTCACAGGCGTAAACCTAACCTTCTTCCCCCAACACTTCCTAGGACTAGCGGGCATACCACGACGATACTCCGACTACCCAGATGCCTATACCCTATGAAACACCTTATCATCTATTGGCTCGCTAATCTCAATAACAGCCGTAATCATACTAACATTCATCATCTGAGAAGCCTTCGCCTCTAAACGAAAGACACCACAACCAAGTCTAACCTCTACTAATGTCGAATGAATCCACGGCTGCCCGCCTCCATATCACACCTTCGAAGAACCCGCCTTTGTCCAAGTACAAGAGAGGAAGGAATCGAACCTCCATATACTGGTTTCAAGCCAGTCGCATATAAAACCACTTATGCTTCTCTCTCATGGGGTGTTAGTAAACTAATTACATGGCCTTGTCAAAGCCAAACTATAGGTGAAACCCCTATACACCCCTACATGGCCAACCACTCACAACTAGGATTCCAAGATGCCTCCTCTCCAATCATAGAAGAACTAATCGAATTCCACGACCACGCCCTCATAGTTGCCTTTACCATCTGCAGCCTCGTCCTTTACTTGCTAACACTCATGCTCATAGAAAAACTGTCATCAAGCACCGTCGATGCACAAGAAGTCGAACTAATTTGAACAATCCTGCCCGCCATCGTCCTTATTCTACTGGCCCTACCATCCTTACAAATCCTCTACATAATAGACGAAATTGACGAACCAGACCTAACCCTAAAAGCCATCGGACATCAATGATACTGATCCTACGAATACACAGACTTCAAGGACCTATCATTCGACTCCTACATAATCCCCACAACAGAACTCCCAACAGGGTACTTCCGACTCCTAGAAGTAGACCATCGCATCATTATCCCAATAGAATCTCCAATCCGTATAATTATCACTGCCGACGACGTTCTCCACTCATGAGCTGTACCAACGCTAGGAGTAAAAACCGACGCCATCCCCGGACGACTCAACCAAACATCATTCATCGCCACCCGACCAGGAATCTTCTACGGCCAATGCTCAGAAATTTGCGGAGCTAACCACAGCTTTATGCCTATCGTAGTAGAATCTGTCCCCCTTACCCACTTCGAGACTTGATCCTCACTCCTAATATCCTAATCATTAAGAAGCTATGCATCAGCACTAGCCTTTTAAGCTAGACAAAGAGGAACTTCCCCCTCCTTAATGATATGCCTCAACTCAACCCAAACCCCTGATTCTCCATTATAATCATATCATGATTAACATTCTCACTAATCCTCCAACCAAAAATACTATCATTTACCTCCACAAACACCCCCACGAACAAAACACCCACAACCACAAAAAATAAACCCTGAACCTGACCATGATCCTAACCTTTTTTGATCAATTCTCAAGCCCATACCTCCTCGGAATTCCATTAATCTTCCTCTCAATACTACTACCCCCCCTCCTCCTCCTCCCCACACCTAACAACCGATGAATCACAAACCGCCTATCCACACTACAACTTTGACTCACTAACATAATCACAAAACAACTTATAACCCCACTAAACAAACCAGGCCACAAATGAGCCATTATCCTGACATCCTTAATAATACTCCTACTAACAATCAACCTCCTAGGCCTACTACCCTACACATTTACCCCAACCACCCAACTATCAATAAACATAGCACTCGCCTTCCCACTATGACTCGCAACCCTACTCACAGGCCTCCGAAACCAACCCACAACCTCCCTAGGACATCTCCTACCCGAAGGCACACCCACCCCATTAATCCCAGCCCTAATCCTAATCGAAACCATCAGCCTATTCATCCGCCCACTAGCCCTAGGTGTCCGTCTCACAGCTAACCTTACCGCCGGACATCTTCTCATCCAACTTATCTCAACAGCTGCCATTACACTCCTTCCAATCATACCTGCAGTATCTGCCCTTACCGTCACAATCCTCTTCCTACTAACAATACTAGAACTAGCAGTAGCCATAATCCAAGCTTATGTCTTCGTCCTCCTACTAAGCCTTTACCTACAAGAAAACATCTAATGGCCCACCAAGCGCACTCATACCACATAGTAGATCCTAGCCCATGACCCATCTTTGGGGCAACCGCCGCCCTACTGACCACATCCGGACTAATTATATGATTCCACTACAACTCCTCACAATTACTAACCCTCGGACTAACATCAATTATTCTAGTCATAATCCAATGATGACGAGACATCGTACGAGAGAGCACCTTCCAAGGCCACCACACACTTACAGTCCAAAAAGGCCTACGATATGGAATAATCCTATTTATTACATCAGAAGTATTCTTCTTTCTCGGTTTCTTCTGAGCCTTCTTCCACTCAAGCCTGGCACCCACCCCAGAACTAGGAAATCAGTGACCCCCAACCGGAATCACCCCTCTAAACCCCCTAGAAGTGCCCCTACTAAACACAGCCATCCTATTGGCCTCAGGCGTTACCGTAACCTGAACGCACCACAGTATCACTGAAGCAAACCGAAAACAAGCAATCCAAGCACTAACACTTACCATCCTCCTAGGCCTATACTTCACCATCCTACAAGCAACAGAATACTACGAAGCGCCCTTCTCAATTGCCGATGGCGTTTATGGCTCAACCTTCTTTGTCGCCACAGGATTCCACGGACTTCACGTCATGATCGGATCCTCCTTCCTAATAGTTTCCCTCCTACGACTAATCAAATTCCACTTTACACCAAACCACCACTTTGGATTTGAAGCAGCAGCCTGATACTGACACTTCGTAGACATCATCTGACTATTCCTCTACCTAACTATCTACTGATGAGGATCATACTCTTCTAGTATATCCATTACAATAGACTTCCAATCTTTAAAATCTGGTACAGCCCAGAGAAGAGTAATAAACATAGTCACATTTACACTTACCTCAACTCTAGCCCTCAGCATAATTCTAACCCTACTAAACTTCTGACTCGCCCAAATAAACCCAGACTCAGAAAAACTGTCACCCTACGAATGCGGATTCGACCCACTAGGCTCTGCCCGACTACCATTCTCTATTCGATTCTTCCTCAGTAGCCATCTTATTCCTACTATTCGATCTAGAAATTGCCCTCCTACTACCACTACCATGGGCCACTCAACTAAAACACCCAACCACCACCCTAATCTGAACCTCCGCTATCGTCCTCCTCCTAACCCTGGGCCTAATCTACGAATGAATACAAGGGGGACTAGAATGAGCAGAGTAAGAAAGTTAGTCTAAAACAAGACAGTTGATTTCGACTCAACAAACCATAGTCCACCCTATGACTTTCTCCATGCCCCTCCTCCACCTAAGCTTCTACTCAGCCTTCACCCTAAGCAGCCTAGGACTAGCTTTTCACCGAGCACATTTCATCTCTGCCCTACTATGCTTAGAAAGCATAATACTATCAATATACATCGCCCTATCAACTTGACCCGTCGAAAATCAAACACCATCTCTCGCCCTCACACCAATCTTTATATTAGCCTTCTCCGCTTGCGAAGCAGGTACAGGACTAGCAATACTAGTAGCCTCTACACGAACGCACGGCTCTGACCACCTACAAAATCTAAACCTCTTACAATGCTAAAAATCATCCTCCCAACAATTATACTACTTCCAACAACCCTCCTCTCTCCCCCAAAACTTATATGAACAAACACCACAATACATAGCCTACTCATTGCCACCCTAAGCTTACAATGACTAACACCATCATACTACCCATACAAAAACCTCACCCAATGAACAGGTATCGACCAAACATCCTCCCCCCTACTAACCCTATCCTGCTGACTCACACCTCTCATAATCCTAGCAAGCCAAAACCACCTACAATACGAACCGCCCGCGCGAAAACGAACCTTTATAACAACCCTGATTGTAGTGCAACCCCTTATCATCATAGCCTTCTCAACTACAGAACTCACAACATTTTATATCTCATTTGAAGCAACCCTAATCCCCACACTAATCTTGATCACACGATGAGGAAGCCAACCAGAACGCCTAAGTGCTGGTATCTACTTCCTCTTCTACACGCTCATCAGCTCCCTCCCCCTACTAATTGCAATCCTATACCTAAACTCACAAACAGGCACCCTCTACTTTCCCACCCTAAAACTCCACCCTTACTCCACACCACTTACACCAACCGAATACTGATCCACCCTACTGCTAAACCTTGCCCTCCTCATAGCCTTCATAGTAAAAGCACCCCTATATGGACTCCACCTATGACTCCCCAAAGCCCACGTAGAAGCTCCAATTGCAGGATCCATGCTCCTTGCTGCCCTCCTCCTTAAATTGGGTGGATACGGCATCATACGCATTACCTGTTTAACAAACCCACCTACAAACAACCTCCTCCACTACCCATTCATTACCCTAGCCCTATGAGGGGCATTAATAACTAGCTCAATATGTCTACGCCAAATTGACTTAAAATCACTCATCGCCTACTCCTCTGTAAGTCACATAGGACTAGTCATCGCTGCATGCATAATCCAAACCCACTGGTCCTTCTCAGGAGCCATAATCCTTATAATCTCCCACGGCCTAACCTCATCCATACTATTCTGCTTAGCCAACACAAACTACGAGCGCACACACAGCCGAATCCTCCTACTAACCCAAGGATTACAACCCCTCCTCCCACTAATAGCCACTTGATGGTTACTGGCCAACCTAACAAACATAGCCCTACCCCCAACCACAAACCTAATAGCAGAATTAAGCATTATAATTACACTATTCAACTGATCCACCCCAACAATCCTCCTAACTGGGGCCGCCACCCTACTAACCGCCGCATATACATTATTCATACTCACATCAACCCAACGAGGAACCCTACCTCCCCACATCACAACACTCCAAAACTCAGCCACACGAGAGCATCTACTAATAACCCTCCACCTCCTCCCCATACTCCTCCTAATCCTAAAACCCGAACTAATCTCCGGGCCCCTCTCATGCAAGTATAGTTTAAGCCAAACATTAGACTGTGACCCTAAAAATAGAAGTTAGACCCTTCTTACCTGCCGAGGGGAGGTTCAACCAACAAGAACTGCTAATCCTTGTATCTGAGTCTAAAACCTCAGCCCCCTTACTTTTAAAGGATAACAGCAATCCACTGGTCTTAGGAGCCACTCATCTTGGTGCAAATCCAAGTAAAAGTAGTGGAAACAACCTTACTCCTTAACACCCTCATACTACTCACACTAACAACCATCCTAACACCCACACTCCTCCCCCTTCTCCTAAAAAATTTCAAAAACTCCCCTGAAACCATCACCACAGCCATCAAGGCCGCCTTCCTAACCAGCCTGGCACCAATAACAATCTTTATAAATTCAGGACTAGAAAGCATCACCTCACATTGAGAATGAAAATTCATCATAAACTTCAAAATCCCAATCAGCTTTAAAATAGACCAATACTCAATATTATTCTTCCCTATCGCACTATTCGTAACATGGTCAATTCTACAATTCTCAACATCCTACATAGCATCAGATCCGCACGCCACAAAATTCTTTTCCTACTTAACGACATTCTTAATTGCAATGCTCACACTAACCCTTGCCAACAACATTTTTCTACTTTTCGTCGGTTGGGAGGGGGTAGGAATTATATCCTTCCTACTCATCAGCTGATGATACGGACGAACAGAAGCCAACACAGCAGCCCTACAAGCCGTACTCTATAACCGAATCGGAGACATTGGCCTTATCCTAAGTATAGCATGATTTGCCTCTACCATAAACTCCTGAGAAATACAACAAATATTCTCACCCACAAAGACCCCCACCCTCCCCTTACTGGGCCTTATCCTAGCCGCTACGGGAAAGTCAGCCCAATTTGGTCTCCACCCCTGACTACCAGCCGCCATAGAAGGCCCCACCCCAGTCTCTGCCCTACTACACTCAAGTACAATAGTAGTAGCCGGAATCTTCCTACTAATTCGCACTCACCCCCTATTAGCCAGCAACAAAACCGCCCTCACCCTATGCCTCTGCCTAGGTGCCATATCTACGCTATTCGCCGCTACCTGTGCTCTCACACAAAATGATATCAAAAAGATCATTGCTTTTTCCACATCTAGTCAACTAGGATTAATAATAGTCACCATCGGACTAAACCTCCCCCAACTAGCCTTCCTTCACATTTCAACCCATGCCTTCTTCAAGGCCATACTATTCCTATGCTCTGGGTCAATTATCCACAGCCTAAATGGAGAACAAGACATTCGAAAAATAGGAGGCTTGCAAAATATACTCCCAACAACCACCTCCTGCCTAACCATCGGAAACCTGGCACTAATAGGAACACCCTTCCTAGCAGGGTTCTTCTCAAAAGACCTTATCATCGAAAACTTAAACACCTCCAACCTAAACTCCTGAGCACTAACCCTGACCCTACTAGCCACAACCTTCACCGCCACATACAGCCTACGAATAACCCTCCTAGTACAAGCAAAATCCACCCGAACATCAACAATCGTCCCGATAAACGAAAACAACCCGCAAATCACCAACCCAATCACCCGCCTAGCCCTAGGAAGCATCACAGCCGGCCTACTAATTACATCGTACATAACTCCGACACAAACCCCGCCAATAACAATACCACTACCAACAAAAACTGCAGCCATCACAGTCACAATCCTGGGGATCATCCTAGCCATAGAACTCATATCCACTACCCACATCATAACCCAACCCAAACAAAACAACTACTCAAACTTCTCCCTCACATTAGGATATTTCAACCCCTTAGCCCACCGCCCAAGCTCCACAACCCTACTAAGCACAGGACAAGAAATTGCCAACCACCTAATGGATCTATCCTGATACAAAAAAATTGGACCAGAAGGACTCGCCAACCTACAAACCATGGCAACCAAAATCTCTACCACGCTACACAAAGGACTGATCAAAGCCTATTTAGGATCATTCGCACTATCCATCCTAACCACCCTATTAATAATAACCCAAATCTAATGGCCCCCAACCCACGAAAATCCCACCCCCTACTAAAAATAGTAAATAGCTCCCTAATCGACCTACCAACACCCCCAAACATCTCCGCCTGATGAAACTTTGGGTCTCTCCTAGGAATTTGCCTAGCAACACAAATCCTAACAGGCTTACTCCTAGCCGCACACTACACCGCAGACACCTCCCTAGCCTTCTCATCTGTGGCTAACACATGTCGAAACGTACAGTACGGTTGACTAATCCGCAACCTTCATGCAAACGGAGCCTCACTCTTCTTCATCTGCATCTACCTGCATATCGCCCGGGGCTTCTACTACGGCTCATACCTGTATAAAGAAACCTGAAACACAGGAATCATCCTTCTCCTGACCCTCATGGCAACAGCCTTCGTAGGATACGTCCTGCCATGAGGCCAAATGTCATTCTGAGGAGCTACAGTCATCACAAACCTATTCTCTGCCATCCCCTACATTGGACAAACCCTAGTAGAATGAGCCTGAGGGGGATTTTCCGTAGACAACCCCACCTTAACCCGGTTCTTCGCCTTACACTTCCTCCTCCCATTCATAATCACCAGCCTAGTCCTTATCCACTTAACCTTCCTACACGAGTCGGGGTCAAACAATCCTCTAGGCATCCCGTCAAACTGCGACAAAATCCCGTTCCACCCCTACTTCTCCTTAAAAGACCTACTAGGATTCATAATCATACTCCTCTCACTCTCCACCCTCGCCCTATTCTCCCCCAACCTACTAGGAGACCCTGAAAACTTTACCCCAGCAAACCCCCTAGTAACCCCCCCACACATTAAACCAGAGTGATACTTCCTATTCGCATATGCAATCCTACGCTCAATTCCCAACAAACTAGGAGGTGTCCTAGCCCTAGCTGCCTCCGTACTAATCCTGATCCTAAGCCCCTTCCTCCACAAATCCAAGCAACGAACCATGGCCTTCCGCCCCATCTCCCAACTCCTATTCTGAGCCCTAGCCGCCAACCTGTTCATCTTAACATGAGTGGGGAGCCAACCAGTAGAGCACCCGTTCATTGCCATTGGACAACTAGCCTCATTAGCCTACTTCTCTATCATCCTAATCCTAATCCCTATCACCTCCTCCCTAGAAAACAAAATCCTAAACTAAACTCTAGTAGTTTACAATAAAACATTGGTCTTGTAAACCAAAAGACGAAGGTTATCCCCTCCTAGAGTTCCCACTTCAACCAGCAAAACCCCAAACACAACAACACCAGAACACAAAATAGGCCATAAGCTTTTTCAGATAGAATCTGCCCAAAGCTTATGGCCTATTAACCGCTTTTATGTACATCAATCATAATAGTCCCCCGTAGCCCCCCCTACCCCCCCACTCTCGTGGGTAATATATTCACTCTATGTAATTCGAACATTAATAGTAGTCAGGTACACTATACTAGTCTATCAGGGATTATATATTTATGTTATACCACATAAATGTATACTCGGACATTAATTGGAACAGCCCGGTCTCGCTTCATGGGTTAAAATCTTTATGGACTCCGGAGTCTTAACTGAATGGCTACAAGATATACCCTTGGTACCTTTTAATAGTATTGCTCTAGAACACGGCAGTGCTCCCATACAGGAAATTAATGCTCTCTGTCTAGCTAATGTTACTCTTTACTCTAACTGCTCCAGGATACGGATGTGCTTTAGTACAAGAACTTATCGGTCACAGCCCACGAATGGACTAACAATGTCTTGTCCTGAAAGGCTAGTTTCAGGGGCTGGGTTATTTATTGATCGAGCATCTCACGTGAAACCATCAACCCGGTGTTTGGAAGGTCCGTCGTTCCTAGCTTCAGGTCCATTCTTTCCCCCTACACCCTCGCCCAACTTGCGCTTTTGCGCCTCTGGTTCCTCGGTCAGGCACATAAATCGGTTCACTCACCCCACGGTGCCCTTCACTGAGTCATCTGGTTCGCTATATATGTACACCTTGCCTCGTAATCGCGACATTTTAATGGCGTAGGTCGGTTGGTTCTCTTTTTTTGGGCAATCTCACTCTACACCTCCAGTGCGGCGGGTACACTGTTGGTTGACATGGACATAGAATCCATAGCGAACCCTTTTTTGGCCTTCAAGGATGAATTAATGATACGGTTTCGGGTGTAAGCCGGGCGTTCATTTTAACACTGATGCACTTGTAATTACATTTGGTTATGGTTGATCCACGGTGTTGTCTCTCGTGTTGCCACTGAATTAACGGTTATTGGGCACTGTCTCTTATCCTCGTGTATTCGGCTGGAATCTCATGGATTACTCAATGAGACGGTTGAAGTATATTCAGTATCACCGTAGCACTGATGCACTTTGTTTTACACCTGATACCCCCGCATATTCCTTACCATGGGGCTATTTAGTTAATGCTTGCTGGACATAAATCTTCATTTTTTCCCCATTTTTGTCACCACCCCTTAAATCTCCAATAATTTAAAAAAGAGGCAGGAAAATTTCCAATAGTTTTCCCCCACTTAACAAACAAAACAAACAAACCACAAACAAACAAACCTCACCGCCTATTTTATCAATTGTCACAAAACAACGTTCTACTTAAAAACATTCGCCACTCCTCCCCAAACGTCCATTCTTTGTTTGTTTGTTTGTTTGTTTGTTTGTTTTGTTGTTTCGTTGTTTCGTTGTTTCGTTGTTTCGTTGTTTCGTTGTTTCATTGCCTTGTTACTTTATTGTCTTGCTGTTTTGCTTTAATTTTATCCCATCTACCCCTATCATTGGCCTCTTACATCCATCCGGTATCCACCTATCCCGTCGCCCCTCCCTCCTCGCTTAACCTCTTCTTACCTTACACATTCCCAACCCCCACAGCTTACAAAAACCTACTTCCCAACAGAACCCCCAACCACCCCTCAGAAAAAGAGGACTAAACCTCCATCACCAACTCCCAAAGCTGGTATTTTGTATTAAACTATTTCCTGAGCCTAAACTGCCCGAATAGTCCCACGAGACAGACCACGCACAAGCTCCAGCACAACAAAAAGAGTCAACAACAAGCCCCAGCCAGCCACTAAAAACATCCCCGCCCCACAGGAGTAAAACAAAGCCACCCCATTAAAATCCAACCGACCAAAAAACACTCCCACGTTATCAACAACCCCCACCCCAAGTCCCCCATCACCTCGCCCTCAAACAATAAGCCCCGTGCCTACAACAAACACAAAGCCCAGAACACACCCCATAGTATGCCAACCCCCCCAAACCTGTGGAAAGGGGTCGGCTGCTAACGAGACGGAGTACACAAAAACCACCAACATCCCACCCAAATAAACCATAAAAAGGACCAACGACACAAAAGAAACCCCCAAACTTATCAACCATCCACACCCCACAACAGACCCAAATACCAACCCAACTACACCATAGTATGGAGAAGGATTAGATGCTACCAATAAAGCCGCTAAGACAAAACCAACCCCTAAAAACAACACAAAATAGGTCATAAGTTCTTACTTGGGTTCGCCCAAGGCTTATGGCCTGAAAAACCATCGTTGGTATCTCAACTATAAGAACGCCCCACAAAAGTAGCCCCCCCTACCCCCCCACTCTCGTGGGTAATATATTCACTCTATGTAATTCGAGCATTAATAGTAGTCAGGTACACTATACTAATCTATCAAGGACTATATATCCATGTTACACCATATAAATGTATACTCGGACATTAATTGGAACAGCCCGGTCTCGCTTCATGGGTTAAAATCTTTATGGACTCCGGAGTCTTAACTGAATGGCTACAAGATATACCCTTGGTACCTTTTAATAGTATTGCTCTAGAACACGGCAGTGCTCCCATACAGGAAATTAATGCTCTCTGTCTAGCTAATGTTACTCTTTACTCTAACTGCTCCAGGATACGGATGTGCTTTAGTACAAGAACTTATCGGTCACAGCCCACGAATGGACTAACAATGTCTTGTCCTGAAAGGCTAGTTTCAGGGGCTGGGTTATTTATTGATCGAGCATCTCACGTGAAACCATCAACCCGGTGTTTGGAAGGTCCGTCGTTCCTAGCTTCAGGTCCATTCTTTCCCCCTACACCCTCGCCCAACTTGCGCTTTTGCGCCTCTGGTTCCTCGGTCAGGCACATAAATCGGTTCACTCACCCCACGGTGCCCTTCACTGAGTCATCTGGTTCGCTATATATGTACACCTTGCCTCGTAATCGCGACATTTTAATGGCGTAGGTCGGTTGGTTCTCTTTTTTTGGGCAATCTCACTCTACACCTCCAGTGCGGCGGGTACACTGTTGGTTGACATGGACATAGAATCCATAGCGAACCCTTTTTTGGCCTTCAAGGATGAATTAATGATACGGTTTCGGGTGTAAGCCGGGCGTTCATTTTAACACTGATGCACTTGTAATTACATTTGGTTATGGTTGATCCACGGTGTTGTCTCTCGTGTTGCCACTGAATTAACGGTTATTGGGCACTGTCTCTTATCCTCGTGTATTCGGCTGGAATCTCATGGATTACTCAATGAGACGGTTGAAGTATATTCAGTATCACCGTAGCACTGATGCACTTTGTTTTACACCTGATACCCCCGCATATTCCTTACCATGGGGCTATTTAGTTAATGCTTGCTGGACATAAATCTTCATTTTTTCCCCATTTTTGTCACCACCCCTTAAATCTCCAATAATTTAAAAAAGAGGCAGGAAAATTTCCAATAGTTTTCCCCCACTTAACAAACAAAACAAACAAACCACAAACAAACAAACCTCACCGCCTATTTTATCAATTGTCACAAAACAACGTTCTACTTAAAAACATTCGCCACTCCTCCCCAAACGTCCATTCTTTGTTTGTTTGTTTGTTTGTTTGTTTGTTTTGTTTTAATTCATTCGTTCATTCGTTCATTCGTTCATTCGTTCATTCGTTCATTCGTTCATTCGTTCATTCGTTCATTCGCTCAATCGACCACCCATCCACCCACCTCGCTCATCCCGCTTATTCACCACCCCTCCCCACTACACGACAAACAAATAAAACAAGTCCT